CTTATAAAAAAAAAAGAGAATTATAGTAAAGAAGTAAAACGGGCTTTTTACTGGGGATAGAGGGACTTGAACCCTCACGATTTCTAAAGTCGACGGATTTTCCTCTTACTATAAATTTCATTGTTGTCGGTATTGACATGTAGAATGGGACTCTCTCTTTATTCTCGTCCGATTAATCATTTTTTGTTATAGAAAAATTTGAGTTACCAACGCAACGTAGTCAACTCCATTCGTTAGAACAGCTTCCATTGAGTCTCTGCACCTATCCTTTTTTATTCTCTTTTTTAAACCCTTGTTTTTCAAAAAATAAAGATTTGGCTCAGGATTGCCCATTTTTAGTTCCAGGGTTTCTCTGAATTTGGAAGTTTTCACTTAGCAGGTTTCCATACTAAGGCTCAATCCAATCAAGTCCGTAGCGTCTACCAATTTCGCCATATCCCCCTTTTAGACTTTTAGACAAGGATCCAGTTGTAATTTTACCCAACTTTTTCATTTATCTTGGAACCATTGAGTTCATTATATAATGATTCCTATATTAAAAAATTGTGTATGCCTATTTTATTTTTTTGGCTATCCCCTCTCGTTCCACCTCTATTGTATGAATCATCTTTGTTTCAATCAGAAATGATTCTATCATTGATGTATCCACAATTCAATATAGAGAGGTATATACCACATATATATACGTCCCCCTCCCCTTTTATTTTTAGAGTGTGCTTTGGAATACTGGAAGGGTCGATATTCTTCCTTATTGTTTTTTTTGTCCTATCTCCATCCTTTTTCGAACGAAATCAGAGGAATGTCTTATTATAATTTTTATTGTTGTATCTTTATCCTTATTTTATACTTTTTTTAGGACTGATCCGCTATAATATGAATATAATTAACCTTATTTGTTATAACTATTCTCAAATCTAAAAAAGGAATTCCAATTTTTTGGTATTTTCAATATCTTATTATTAGAAATTATTATAAAAAATATAAAAATAACAGCAATGTAAATGTATATCATCAATAATTATTATGTATAATAATAAAATTGAAATTAGTCAAATATTTGATTTCTGTTACATTATTAGATCTGTTACATTATTAGAATAGAATTCTATTTAGTCATATTATTCTATTTATTTATTAAATATATTATTAATATTAATTTGCATATTAATTTTATATTTTTTTATTAGTTATATTATGTTATGGATAGAATTATGAACTAGAATATATAATATATAGTTTATATTAAATAGTTTATATTAAATATATAATATATATATAGTTCATACGAACTTTACAGCCAATAGCGGGGATCTGGTAGTCTCTTGAATTCCTATGCATTATTTCTGTTATGTGAGCCCGCTTAGCTCAGAGGTTAGAGCATCGCATTTGTAATGCGATGGTCATCGGTTCGAGTCCGATAGCCGGCTTTTTTCTATATCGATTTTTCCATAATTGAGAATCTCTCCTCTCCATTTCTACAAACGTTGAGTCACTAATCTATTATGTCGTGGTAATTCTAAAAAAAATTGATTAGATCCAATTAGATTTATATTTTATATATATATAATAAATCATAAAACAGAGCCTTAATCTTCTTTCTATATATATATATATATACAACAAAAAATCTGGATATTAACACAATACATTTCATTCTATATAGATTTCGCTTTGCTTTGTTTATTCTTTAGTTCAGTCTTAATTTTGATTTCTTCTGTAAAATGAATGAAATTTCAATAAAATAAAAAGGAGTCTTTACTTTATGTCTCGTTACCGAGGACCTCGTTTCAAAAAAATACGCCGTCTGGGGGCTTTACCGGGATTAACTAGTAAAAGACCTAGATCCGGAAGTGATCTTAAAAACCCATTGCGTTCCGGGAAAAGATCGCAATATCGTATTCGTTTAGAAGAAAAACAGAAATTGCGTTTTCATTATGGTCTGACAGAGCGACAATTACTTAGATATGTGCATATCGCTGGAAAAGCCAAAGGGTCAACAGGCCAGGTTTTACTACAACTACTTGAGATGCGGTTGGATAATATCCTTTTTCGATTGGGTATGGCTTCGACCATTCCCGGAGCCAGGCAATTAGTTAACCATAGACATATTTTAGTTAATGGCCATATAGTGGATATACCAAGTTATCGTTGCAAACCCCGAGATATTATTACTACGAAGGATAAACAAAGATCAAAAGCTCTGATTCAAAATTATATTGCTTCATCTCCTCAGGAAGGAGTGCCAAACCATTTGACTATTGACTCATTCCAATATAAAGGCTTAGTAAATAAAATAATAGATAGTAAATGGATCGGTTTAAAAATAAATGAGTTGTTAGTCGTAGAATATTATTCTCGTCAGACTTAAACCTAACGAACATAACAAGAAAAGGGGTTTAGACAATTCTGTCCCTTTTTCGACGAAGGAAATAGATCTAAGGGCCTTAATCCGTATTTTGTTATTCATGTATTACAAATTGATACGCGGTAGAATTTTTTTTTTTTTGCTCTTTCCACAAGATTTTTCTTTTACGTACCCATACCACAGTAATTAGGAATCATAATTTTATATCAAATAAAGCTGTTGGAATAATATAATGATATTCGTTTTTATTTGATTTGATATATTGTAGTTGGTAACGATGGTGAATTAACAGAAACGGAAAGAGAGGGATTCGAACCCTCGGTAAACAAAAAGCCTACATAGCAGTTCCAGTGCTACGCCTTCAACCACTCGGCCATCTTTCCTATATAATCCTATTATTGACCAGAAACCGAGTGAATAGTGAGTCCATAGGAAAAAAAGTTTCTTTTCCAATTCCATATTTATAAACAACCTCTCTTATCATCCATCTACCCTATTATAAATTTATGAATCATACCATGAATTTTTCTATGACATTTTATTCAATTGTATAATCATTAGTCATCCTTTTCCTTTTTGGGTCATAACCAAATCTAAATTTATTGAGTTATTGGATTCGAGTTATAAGAATCCATAGTAAAATAAAGTCCTTGGTTATCTAACTTAGATGAAATAGTAATAGTTCCGTGCATTTGTATACTACAAAATTGATATTTTAGAAAATTCAATCTGATTCAAAAGTCTCCCATCTTTCTTTGTCAAAAAAAGGTAAAATTTGAACAGAAGGTACACAAGAATTTTTCTGTTTTTATGTTATTTTGTACTCTACAATTCCTTTTTGTGGGATCATTTTCCCCGAGAGGGTAATGAGAAGAATTATAGAATGGATTACTAATTATGCCTAGATCTCGGATAAATGGAAATTTTATTGATAAGACCTCCTCAATTATAGCTAATATTTTATTACGAATAATTCCGACAACTTCAGGAGAAAAAAAAGCATTTACCTATTATAGAGATGGTGTGATTTGATTTTTTGTTCTTATTTTTTTAGCCCTCAACGAAGTCTTACGAGAAAAAGACGCAGTTCGGAATATAAAGAACCAAATTATTGAAATAAAGTTACGCTTAGTGAAGGTAAAGTTTGGAGATAGAACAATTCCTTCTGTCGTGTATCCTCGATTGATCCAGCCTCAGATACCTTTAGTGTCGATTTTAGTATTAAACGAAAGGTTATACCTATGGGTTCTGTATTGCAGGTCAATCCTACTCCACTAGTACCAATAGGCGGCATAGGGGAAGAAGCACTACACTAGGAATCAACAACACAAAAACTTTGGTAAAAATTACCCTTTTCCTTATCGGTATCGGGGCTAACAAGAATGGTTGGGACAACAAACATCCATCTCGCTCGTACTTTGGATACTCGTATAACCATCAAAGATTGTTGAAGTGACTAATTCCTGGAAATAGTAAGCGTTGAGGACAAAGAAATCGTTGGAGTTACCATTTCTATCTAGTACTAATATGATAGGTCTTAAAAAAACCTCTTTCGGGAAGGCTAGCTAGAGATTTCTTGTAAAAATACCAGCTCCTGTCAGTTCATAATGAGAATAGTGAAATTTAGATTCCATGACTTATTCCCCTTACTACTATGCACAGAAGGGAGGAGCCGTATGAGATGAAAATCTCACGTACGGTTCTGGAGCGGAGATTTTTTGAATAAAATAAATGAACGACCGTAACGGATGTCAGCTCAATCCGAAGGAAATTATGCGGAAGCTTTACAGAATTATTATGAAGCTACGCGATCAGAAATTGATCCCTATGATAGAAGTTATATACTTTATAATATAGGCCTTATACACACAAGCAACGGGGAGCATACAAAGGCTTTGGAATACTATTTCCGGGCATTAGAACGAAACCCATTCTTACCACAAGCTTTTAATAATATGGCCGTGATCTGTCATTACGTGCGACTATCTCCACTATAGAAAGAAAGAAAAAAGATAAAATTAACTAGTCAATACTAGAAAAAAAAGGCTTTCTACATATGCATCGTTCAAAGCAACGATTTTTACCAGCTGTAGCAAGGAAAGAAACCTCATGATAACAAAAAAGGAAATAAATAGATAAAGTCTACATACTATATTCTATGGATAAAGAATCAAATTGATAAAAAAAGCATCGTAAAGATCAATTAGCGAGCTTTTGGGTCGATACAGTTAAAAACTGCTTACTTAAAATGATATATAAAGTTAGGAATCAACTTATGTAATAGAGTCGATCCACTAAAGTATTGAGCAGCGGTGTAGCATCAGATCCCAAAGATAGTAAGTTCTTTTTTCTTATGGAAGAAAGTCTTTTTCAAAGATTCTATATAAATTTCATATATGAAACCGAGATAGTTACCTTTCGGAAAATTATAACGATATAGGGGATATCTATGTTTCATTTTTCTTAAGGTGGGAAAAAAGATAAAACTAATTATTGATCACAATTAGAATTTTAAACTTATGTAATTAATTTTTTCTGGTTAACCCAAGAAAAATGGGATTTATTTCTCATAAATAGAATTCAGTTAGTCTAGGGGAATAGGGTAAATATAAGATGATACCGAAAAAAGAATTGA